TTTTAGTATTGCCCTCATTGATAATAACCAAAAATTTTGGACGTATATTATTATGTCAATTCCCCGAGTGGCAGGAGGATTTTAAAGCATGGAGTAAAGAAATGCATGTTAAATGCACTTATAATGGTATTCAATTGTCAGAAAAAGAATTTCCGAAAAATTGGTTAACTGACGGTATTCAGATAAAGATCCTATTTCCTTTCTGTCTGAAACCTTGGCACAGATCAAAAGTACAATTCAATCATAGGGATCCAATGAAAAAGAAAGGGAAAACAGAGAATTTTTGTTTTTTAACAGTTTGGGGAATGGAAACTGAACTACCTTTTGGTTCTCCCCGAAAACGACCTTCCTTTTTTGAACCCGTCTGGCAAGAAATTGAAAAAAAACTTATAAAAGTGAAAAAGAAATGTTTTCTAGCTCTAAGAATTTTGAAAGAAAGAACAAAATTTTTGATAAAGGTTTCAAAAGAAAAAACACGATGGATTATCAAACTATTTCGATTTATAAAAATAAGAATGAAAAAACTTGCAAAAGTAAGTCAAATTCCATTATTTGGATTGAGAGAAATAGATGAATTGAGTACAAAAAAAAAAAAAATTATTTATATAAATAAAATAAGTAATCAGATTATTCATGAATCACCCATTCGAATTAGATCCACGGATTGGATAAATTATTCACTGATAGCAAAAAAAATAAAAGATGTGGCTGATAGGACAAGTATAATCAGAAATCAAATTGAAAAAATTGCAAAAGACAAGAAAAATATATTTCTAATTCCAAATAGAGATATTAGTTCTAACGAAAAAAGTTGTGATGATAAGGGATTAGAATCGCCGAAAATTATTGGGCAAATAGTAAAAAGAAAAAGTAACCGATTAATACGCAAATGGTACTATTTTATGAAATTTTTTATTGAAAGGGTATACATAGAAAGCCTTTTATGTATCATAACTAGTATCAGAATCAATGTAAAATTGATTCTTGAATCAAAAAACAAAAATTTTTTTAAATATAGTTCCAAAACAAATAAAAAAGAAATTGATGAAACAAATCCAAATAAAATTCATTTTTTTTCGACTATAAAAAAGTCACTTTTTAATAAGAAAAATTCACATATTTTTTGTGACCTTGCTTCTCTGCCACAGGCATATGTATTTTACAAATTATCACAAACCAAAATTTTTAACAAGTATCACTTGAGATCTGTACTTCAATATCGTGGAACACTTCTTTTTCTTAAGGATAGAATAAAAGATTCCTTTGGAACACAAGGAATATTTCATTCGGAATCAAGACATAAGAAACTTCACAATTTTAGAATGAATAAATGGAAAAACTGGTTAAGAGGACATTATCGCTATCAATATGATTTTTCTCATACTAGATGGTCGCGATTAGTACCGCAAAAATGGCGAAAAAGAGTCCATCAAAGTTATATGGTTCAAACTAAAAACTTAACCAATTTTTATTTATATGAAAATGAAAAAGACCAATTAATTCATTACGAGAAACAAAAAAATTCTAATTATGCAGTGGATTCATTACTGAATCAAAAAGATCAATTTAAAAACTATAAATATGATTGTTTATCACATAAATATATTAATTATGAAGATAAGAAGGATTCATATATTTCTAGATCGCCATTACAAGTAAATGGGGAAAAAAAATTTCTCTATACTTACAACACATGTAATTACAATACATATAATCCTAAACTATTTTATTTGCCGGGAGATATATCTCTTAATAATTATCTAAGAGAAGATTATGATACGGATAGAAATCCGGATAGAAAATATTTTGATTGGAAAATTTTTCATTTTTGTATTAGAACAAAAATCGATATTGAGTGCTGGACCGATATGGATATCGAGGCCAACATTAATAAAAAAACTAAGACTCGGAATAATTTTTATCAAATAATTGAGAAAATTGATAAAAAGGATTTTTTTTCTCTCGCGATTCATAAACAAATCAACCCATCCAATCAAACAAAAACTTATTTTGACTGGATGGAAATGAATGAAGAAATAATAAATTGTCCTATATCGAATTTGGAACTTTGGTTTTTCCCAGAATTTGTGTCACCTTACGGTGCATATAAAATTCAACCGTGGACCATACCAATGAATTTACTTCTTTTTCATTTTAATGAAAATAATAACGTTATTGAAAAACAAAAAATTCACAGAAAGGAAAAAAAGGATCTTCCTATATTATCTAATCAAGAAAACTCTCTTGAATTAGAAAATCAAAATCAAGAAGAAAAAAAGAAGCCAGTCCAAGAAAATTTTGGATCAGATACACAAAAACAAGGGAATCCCGGATCAGATCCATCAAAACAACAAAAAGATGTTAAAAAAAATGGTAAAGAAGATTCTGATAGAGGATCAGACATTCAAAAATGTAAAAAGAAAAAAAAATCTACGAGTAATAGTAATATAGCAGCGGAATTAGATTTCTTCCTAAAAAGATATTTTCTTTTTCAATTAAGATGGGATAATCCTTGGAATAAAAAAATAATCAATAATGTCAAAGTCTATTGTCTACTGCTTAGACTGAAAAACCCAAAGGAAATTGCTATAGCCTCTATTCAAAGAGACGAAATGACTCTGGATGTAATGCCGATTTTGAAGACTCTAGCTCTTTCAAAATTTATAAAAAGGGGAATTTTTATTATTGAACCAGCTCGGTTATCTATAAAATGGGATAGGCAGTTTCTTATGTATCAAACCATAGCTATTTCGCGGGTGCAGAAAAATAAAAACCAAACTCAAACTAATCGAAGATGCCAAGAAAAAAGACATGTCGATATGAATGGTCTTGAGAAATCCATTGCACGACATGAAAAGTTGGTTGGGACTAGAGACAAAAATCATTATGATTTGCTTGTTCTTGATAATATTTTATCTCCTAAACGTCGTAGAGAATTGAGAATTCGAATTTGTTTAAATTCGGGGAATTTTAATATTGTGGATAGAAATCCAGTATTTTGCAATGGTAACAGTGCTAGTAAATATGTTACCTTTTTAAACGAAGGAGGACATCTTGATATAGATATAAATAAATTTCTTAATTTTAAATTATTTCTTTGGCCCAATTATCGATTAGAAGATTTAGCTTGTATGAATCGCTATTGGTTTGATACTAATAATGGTAGTCGTTTCAGCATGTCAAGGATACATCTGTATCCACGCTTGATAATTAGTTGATGGCACATTTCCTATGGATCGCGTGTCGTATATGTTCTGGTATATGAAAACAAGCAGATATACACACGTGTTATATTACATTCTATTCTGGTACATGATACCGATTATCATATCAGAAATGAATTGGCAGTCTTTTCAAAATCTTCTCTGTTTTTGGTGCAAAATGTATCATCCATCTTTTTTTTGTATCCATATCCGAAAAATTGAAAATTGGGTTGATTAATTGAATTCAATTTTATAAAAAAAAAAAAAACAGACGTATAAGTATATGAATAAATTCAGATTTCATTGTTGTGTATAACAAATTCAAACGACTTTTGAATATTATTATTACTGATCGGTAAAATCCATATTTGTAAAAAAAAGGGGGAAGGAGCCTTATTTTATGGTAAAAAATTCATTCATCCCGGTTATTTCGCAAGAAGAAAAGGAAGAAAATAAGGGGTCTGTTGAATTTCAAATATTAAGTTTCACCAATAAGATACGGAGACTTACTTTACATTTAGAATTGCACAGAAAAGATTATTTATCTCAGAGGGGTTTACGAAAAATTCTGGGAAAACGTCAACGTCTGCTGGCTTATTTGTCAAAGAAAAATAGAGTACGTTATAAAGAATTAATTAGTCAATTGGATATTCGGGAGCGAAAAACTCGTTAAGTTAATTTGAAAATTCATTTTGAATTCTTTGATTTATTATATTTTTATATTGAATATTCTATTTTTTAGATTTTTAATTTTGATGAACTTTGTTTTCAGCAATTCATGAAATAATGAATCGGAGAAAAAATATATGACTGTACCAACTACAAGAAAAGATCTAATGATAGTCAATATGGGTCCTCAGCACCCATCAATGCATGGTGTTCTTCGACTCATCGTTACTCTAGATGGTGAAGATGTTATTGACTGTGAACCCATATTGGGTTATTTACACCGAGGAATGGAAAAAATTGCAGAAAATCGAACAATTATACAATATCTGCCTTATGTAACACGTTGGGATTATTTAGCTACTATGTTTACAGAGGCAATAACGGTAAATGCACCAGAACAGTTGGGAAATATTCAAGTACCTAAAAGAGCTAGTTATATTAGAGTCATTATGCTGGAATTGAGTCGCATAGCTTCTCATTTATTATGGCTTGGCCCTTTTATGGCGGATATCGGTGCGCAGACTCCTTTCTTCTATATTTTCAGAGAGAGAGAATTGGTATATGATCTATTCGAAGCTGCCACAGGTATGCGAATGATGCATAATTATTTCCGTATTGGAGGAGTAGCTGCTGATCTACCCCATGGCTGGATAGATAAATGTTTGGATTTCTGTGATTATTTTGTAACAGGGGTTACTGAATATCAAAAGCTTATTACGCGGAATCCTATTTTTTTGGAACGAGTTGAAGGAGTGGGCTTTATTAGTGGAGAGGAAGCAATAAATTGGGGCTTATCCGGACCCATGCTACGAGCTTCCGGAATTCAATGGGATCTTCGTAAAGTTGATCATTATGAGTGTTACGACGAATTTGATTGGGAAGTACAATGGCAAAAAGAAGGAGATTCTTTAGCTCGTTATTTAGTCCGAATCGGTGAAATGATGGAATCTATAAAAATTATTCAACAGGCTCTGGAACGAGTTCCCGGGGGGCCGTATGAAAATTTAGAGGTACGGCGCTTTGATAGAGAAAGAGATTCCGAATGGAATGATTTTGATTATCGATTCATTAGTAAAAAACCTTCGCCCGCTTTTGAATTGTCGAAACAAGAACTTTATGTAAGAGTAGAAGCCCCAAAGGGGGAATTGGGAATTTTTCTGATAGGGGATCAGAGTGTTTTTCCCTGGAGATGGAAAATTCGTCCGCCGGGTTTTATCAATTTGCAAATTCTTCCTCAGTTAGTTAAAAGAATGAAATTGGCCGATATTATGACAATTCTAGGTAGTATAGATATCATTATGGGAGAAGTTGATCGTTGAAATGATAATTGATACGACTACGACAAAAGTACAACAAGCTATCAATTCTTTTTCCAGATCGGAATCATTAAAAGAGGTTTATGGATTCATATGGTTGCTTGTTTCTATTTTTACTCCTTTATCGGGAATTATAATAGGAGTACTCGTAATTGTGTGGTTAGAAAGACAAATATCTGCAGGGGTACAACAACGTATTGGACCAGAATACACCGGCCCTTTGGGAATTCTTCAAGCTCTAGCAGATGGGACCAAACTGCTTTTCAAAGAGGATCTTCTCCCATCTAGAGGGGATATTCGTTTATTCAGTCTCGGGCCATCTATAGCGGTCATATCTATTTTATTAAGTTATTCAGTAATTCCTTTTGGATATCACCTTGTTCTCGCCAATCTCAGTATAGGCGTTTTTTTATGGATTGCTATTTCAAGTATTGCTCCTATTGGACTTCTTATGTCAGGATATGGATCGAATAATAAATATTCTTTTTTAGGTGGCCTACGAGCTGCCGCTCAATCGATTAGTTATGAAATACCATTAACTTTATGTGTGTTATCAATTTCTCTACGTGCGATTCGTTAGGACATTTACTTTTTTTTTTAAGAATCAAAATAGGTAAAAAAAAAAGTAAATGTATTGAATAGATATATTCTATTCATTTTTTTCATCATTCAGGGCGATGAACTAAACCAGATAGTTATATGAGTGAAACAAAACAGCTTAGAAATTGGCAGTAAAAAATGGAGTCTCATTCCCTAAGTACAAGAGTTAAGCGGAAGTAAAAATACGGAGTAGAAACTGTTTCCCAAAAATTGGTGGATTAGTCATCATGGTTTGAAGCGGGTACAAAAGATCAACCTGTATGGAGTTTTTACTTTTGACTATTGTTTGTATTACCATACCGGGAGTCGAGTAAAAATTAGTGGACGGTTAGGAATACCAAGGTACGCAAAGGATTAGTAATGGAAATAATGTAAGTTACCCATAAAGGGTATTTCTGCATAAAAGGAATCCTAATGGGGACTTTTAGTTGGTAGAAACGATTAAGCAGTACTTCTCCACGATCCCAATCCAAAGTATGCTCCTATCCACTGATTAAAGAAATAACTATCAGGAACGAAGTAATCCTTTATATTTTTTTTAGATGAATTTTTTATGAGTATGAGAAAGAAGAATAGGAACAAAAGAACCAGACTGCATTTGCAATGAAAAAAAAAAGGATAAGATCAATTCAGAAGCACTTTTTTTTTAGAGCAGACAGAATTGCATTGGTCTAATTCTGGACTCTCCAATGTATTTTTACTCGATCTACTCTACAAGCAGAGCGAGATAATATTAAATGAAATAAGTCCTTATATTTATTTGTGGCCATTGAGGAGCCGTATGAAGCTGAAGTCTCATGTACGGTTTTGCAATAGTGGCGGGGACAGTGATGTTATTGTCGACTATGATTATCTAACAGTTCAAGTACAGTTGATATAGTTGAGGCGCAGTCAAAATATGGTTTTTTGGGGTGGAATCTGTGGCGTCAACCTATAGGGTTTATGGTTTTTCTAATTTCTTCCCTGGCAGAATGTGAGAGATTACCTTTTGATTTACCCGAAGCAGAAGAAGAATTAGTTGCGGGTTATCAAACCGAATATTCAGGTATCAAATTTGGTTTATTTTATGTTGCTTCCTATTTAAACCTACTAGTTTCTTCATTATTTGTAACAGTTCTTTACTTGGGCGGTTGGAATCTCGCTATTCCGGACATATTCATTCCTGAGCTTTTCAGAATTAATGAAGCGTGCGGAGTCTTTGGAACGACAATTGGTATCTTTATTACATTAGCTAAAGCTTATTTGTTCTTGTTCATTCCTATCACAACAAGATGGACTTTACCTAGGATGAGAATGGACCAACTGTTGAATCTTGGGTGGAAATTTCTTTTACCTATTTCTTTAGGTAATCTATTATTGACAACTTCTTTTCAACTCCTTTCACTGTAAGGGCATAGGATGTTATAGATTCATAATTTCTATCGAACAAGAGAAAGAAACGTTAAATTATTCATAGATATTCACGATATGTTCCCTATGGTAACTGGGTTCATGAATTTTGGTCAACAAACAGTCCGAGCCGCAAGGTATATTGGTCAAAGTTTTATGATTACCTTATCCCACGCGAATCGTTTACCTGTAACTATTCAATATCCTTATGAAAAATTGATCACATCAGAGCGTTTTCGTGGTCGAATACATTTTGAATTTGATAAATGTATTGCTTGTGAAGTCTGTGTTCGTGTATGCCCTATTGATTTACCCGTTGTTGATTGGAAATTGGAAACTGATATTCGAAAGAAACGATTGCTTAATTACAGTATTGATTTTGGAATCTGTATATTTTGTGGTAACTGTGTCGAGTATTGTCCAACAAACTGTTTATCAATGACTGAAGAATATGAACTTTCTACTTATGATCGTCACGAATTGAATTATAATCAAATTGCTTTGGGTCGGTTACCAATGTCAGTAATTGGAGATTATACAATTCGAACAATTATGAATTCGACCCCAATAAAAAAAAAACCGCGGGTAAACCCCTTGATTCAATAACAATTACCAATTACTAAGATTCATTTTTGATTGAAAGGAACGAAGCTTCTTTCATTTTGCTTAGTCAATAACTAAGAATCCTAACTACTAACTATAGGTTGTGAGAATCGCAGCTTGCTTTGTATTGAAAATATATTAATATATCTATTATCTATGATGATTTTGAAATCAATAAATATATTATTATATAAAATATAAATAATAATATATAAAATATAAATAATAATAGTAATATATAGAATATAAAATATAAATAATAATAGTAATATATAGAATATAAAATATAAATAATAATAGTAATATATAGAATTAATAGTAATAAAAGAATCGATAAATTGAATTTTGAACGGCTCTTTTTTCGTATAGAGAAACAAGATGCAATTAAATTCTTATCTTAATACTTAATATTAAATTCTTAATTTAATATAATATTGTGTATCTACATTAACCAACACCCCATTAGGATTAGGATTGAATTTAATTCAATTAGGAACATATTAACAAATTAGGGTAACGTCTTCTTTCCAGGTCTGGTCAATAAGGTCATGAAACATTTCGACTTAATTAAAATGAAATTTATCTCTTATTTTACATATAATATAATGGATTTACCTGCACCAATACATGATTTTCTTTTAGTATTTTTGGGGTTGGGTCTTATAGTCGGCGGGCTAGGAGTAGTATTATTTACCAATCCAATTTATTCTGCCTTTTCGTTGGGATTGGTTCTTGTTTGTATATCCTTATTCCATATTCCATCGAATTCACATTTTGTAGCTGCTGCACAGCTCCTTATTTACGTAGGAGCCATAAATGTCCTAATTGTATTTGCTGTGATGTTCATGAATGGTTCAGAATATTACAAAGATTTCCGTCTTTGGACCGTTGGAGATGGAGTCACTTCACTGGTTTGTACAAGTATTTTTGTTTCACTAATTACTACTATCTCAGATACGTCCTGGTACGGGATTATTTGGACCGCAAGATCAAACCAAATTATAGAGCAAGATTTGATAAATAGGGGTCAACAACTTGGGATTCATTTATCAACAGAATTTTTTCTTCCATTTGAACTTATTTCTATAATTCTTTTAGTTGCCTTGATAGGTGCAATTGCTATGGCTCGTCAGTAATAAATACTTAGAAACAAAAAAGGACTTCTTTTGTTCTGTCTTATCTCATCTGTTTTTATTTTCCCATTTGAATTCGTGTAAAAAAGGTTAATGTTTTAGTTCGATCTATTACCCTTACCTTTCTTTATTACATTACGCACTTGTTCTTGTTATATTCTAGTCAATCGAATCGGTTGACTTATTGTTCATATTGAAATGAATCTAGATTGAATTAATGAGGGGTAGTTCAATGATGCTCGAGCATGTATTGGTTTTGAGTGCCTATTTATTATCTATCGGTATCTATGGATTGATTACAAGTCGAAATATGGTTAGAGCACTTATGTGTCTTGAGCTTATGCTGAATGCGGTTAATATGAATTTCATAACATTTTCTGATTTATTTGATAGTCGCCAATTAAAAGGAGACATTTTCTCGATTTTTGTTATAGCTATTGCAGCCGCCGAAGCGGCTATTGGATTAGCTATTGTTTCATCAATTTATCGTAACAGAAAATCAACTCGTATCAATCAAGCGAATTTTTTGAATAAATAGTGGTAATCATATGCATATAAATATAAATAAAGAAAAGAATTAGAATATTCACCGATGCAAATTGACACGCGCGGCAGAAACATATGATAATATTTCCTAAAATGTAAGAAATCGAAGTACCCTGGCCCTCTCGCATGAGCAAATCCAGAAGTAGATTGAGAACAACTTAATACTAAATTCTGATAAATCATTGATTCATCTGGTGTCTAAATATACGATTCATTTACTAATTTACTAGATCGAAATTTTATGACGTTCAAAAAAATTTATAGATCCAATGTCACATTCAGTAAAGATTTATGATACATGTATAGGGTGTACTCAATGTGTACGAGCCTGCCCCACAGATGTATTAGAAATGATACCTTGGGACGGATGTAAAGCTAAGCAAATTGCTTCTGCTCCAAGAACAGAGGACTGTGTAGGTTGTAAAAGGTGTGAATCCGCCTGTCCAACAGATTTTTTGAGTGTGCGGGTTTATTTATGGCATGAGACAACTCGTAGCATGGGTCTAGCTTATTGATACGTTGCAAAAAAAAACTCCACCTGCATCCATTTGATTTCTCTTTACCGACAAAAACCCGTACTATTACTATAATTTTATATATAATGATATATTTACGAGTACGGGTTTTTCTGGTCAAAGTGTATCTTGTTTTTACCACGAATTCTTTTCCCTGTTTAACATTAATTGTTGTTTTGCCGATATTCGCGGGTTCTTCAATTTTCTTTTTCCCTCATAGGGGAAATAAGGTAATTAGATGGTATACTATCTGTATTTGTTTATTAGAACTCCTTCTCACCACCTACACATTTTGTTATCACTTTCAATTGGACGATCCACTAATCCAAATGGAACAGGATTATAAATGGATAAATATTTTTGATTTTCACTGGAGACTCGGAATCGACGGACTTTCCATAGGACCCATTTTACTAACGGGATTCATTACTACTTTAGCCACTTTGGCGGCTTGGCCAGTTACTCGCGATTCGCGATTGTTCCATTTCCTGATGTTAGCAATGTACAGCGGTCAAATAGGATCATTTTCTTCTCGAGATCTTTTACTTTTTTTCATCATGTGGGAGTTAGAATTAATTCCTGTTTACCTACTTCTATCCATGTGGGGAGGGAAGAAACGTTTGTACTCAGCTACAAAGTTTATTTTGTACACTGCGGGGGGTTCAATTTTTCTCTTAATGGGAGTTCTAGGTATGGGTTTATATGGTTCCAATGAACCAACATTAAATTTTGAAACATCAGCTAATCAGTCGTATCCTGTAGCATTGGAAATTTTATTTTATTTTGGATTTTTTATTGCTTATGCTGTCAAACTGCCGATTATACCCCTACATACATGGTTACCGGATACCCATGGAGAAGCGCATTATAGTACATGTATGCTTTTAGCCGGAATCTTATTAAAAATGGGAGCGTACGGACTGATTCGGATCAATATGGAATTATTACCCCACGCTCATTCTATATTTTCTCCTTGGTTGATCATAGTAGGCACAATTCAAATAATCTATGCAGCTTCAACATCTCTCGGTCAACGCAACTTAAAAAAGCGAATTGCTTATTCTTCCGTATCTCATATGGGTTTCACAATTCTAGGAATTAGTTCCTTAACTGATACAGGACTCAATGGAGCCATTTTACAAATGATTTCTCATGGATTTATTGGTGCTGCACTTTTTTTCTTGGCGGGAACGAGTTACGACAGAATACGTCTTGTTTATCTCGATGACATGGGAGGAATAGCTATCCCAATGCCAAAAATTTTTACACTCTTCAGTAGTTTCTCAATGGCTTCCCTTGCATTGCCGGGAATGAGCGGTTTTGTTGCAGAATTGGTAGTATTTTTTGGCATAATTACTAGCCAAAAATTTTTTTTAATCCCTAAAATACTAATTACATTTGTAACGTCAATTGGAATGATATTAACCCCTATTTATTTATTATCTATGTTACGCCAGATTTTCTATGGATACAAGCAATTTAATGTTTCAAACTCTCATTTTTGTGATTCTGGACCACGAGAACTCTTTATTTCGATCTGTATCTTTCTACCTATAATAGGTATTGGTATTTATCCAGATTTCGTTTTTTCACTATCAGTTGACAAGGTCGAAAATATTTTATCTAATTATTTTTATAATATAGATAGTTTTCCTCATTTCATCACTAAATAAGATTAAGATAATAATAAATTCTAAATTAAGATATAAATAAAAATACAAATCAAATTAATAGATACAAAAAAAAAAATTGTCTTTTTATTTTCATAAATTTTCTTTTTATAATTCTAATTATAATATAATTATTAATATAAAATTCTATATTATATGAAAATTGAATATTAATTCAAATTCTTTTTTCTAATTAATCTAATTAATAATTATTAATTAGAAACATGAATTTTCAAATTTGAATTAGATACGTTTGGAGTTTTTGAGAACCATAAACATAAAGTAGTTATTCAAAATGGTTCTCAAAAACTCTTACAAACTCTCGTTCTATTTATATATGCTTTTCCTGTGTATTCGTAAGGTCTTTTCTTCAATTATTCAATTAGAAGTTAGTGTGAACGAACCATAACTATGTAGCCCTATTCCTAATAGATTTACCCCAAAATAGCAGATCCAAATTATAAGAAATCCCATAGAAGCCACAATTGCAGAATTTACGCCTTGCAATTTTTGGGTTGTTCGAGTATGTAAATAAATCGCAAATATAGTCCAAGTAATAAATGCCCAAGTTTCCTTGGGGTCCCAATTCCAATATGATCCCCATGCCTCATTAGCCCATACTGCTCCTGAAAGAATACCAACGGTTAAAAAGATAAATCCTAGGCTAATAACACGACAACTCCAACAATCCAATTGCTGAATCAATTGATACTTATGATAATTTCTAAACGAAATAAAAAAAGTGTTCTGTAAAACATTGTTTATTTCATTCACGTCTTGGATCTCGCCAAGGGAAACCGACCCAATTAAAAAATGATTGCTTTTACGTTTACAAAAAATCTCTCCGTTTTTTCGAAATGTAATTACTAGAAGAGCTATTGATAATAATGATCCACATAGAAGAGCTGCATAGCTCAATACCATCATACTTACGTGCATCATTAACCACTGGGATTGGAGAGCAGGTACTAATTTTGTGGATTGACGCATTTCAGTTAAAAGACCTGAAGTAGCAAAGCCTTGGGTAAAAATAGCACTTGGGACGGTTATTGCACTTAAATTATTTTTATGGTTCGTAAAATAGGGCACCATATTAATAATGGAAAAACTCCATGAAAGGAACATTAATGATTCATATAAATTACTTAAGGGGAAATGTCCAGAATAAATCCAACGAATAACTAAAAATCCTGTTATACAGAAAAAAGTAGCTATAAGTCCTTTTTTTGCCGAATCATATAGTCCTACAATTTCGTGGACTAATGAGGTTATCAAATAAATCGTAATTACAATTGAAACAATCGAAAAAGAGATGTGAGTTAATATATGTTCTAAAATCAAAAATATCATAAAAATCCTAAACGAAAAGGGGGTCTTTCAACAATGGAATGTAAATCTGGGATTGAATTCATTATAGGATTTATTCTATTTCTTTTCGAAGATGCCGCCACTCGGACTCGAACCGAGATGCTCTAGCACTGCTTCCTAAGAGCAGCGTGTCTACCGATTTCACCATAGCGGCGTGCTCGAAATCATAATAGCTCATCCATATTCAATCGTCGAGATTGAAGGAGTCGATTCATTGCAATATCCTTTAGTTTTAGGAAAAAGAAATAAAGACTCGCTCAAATTTCTATTTGAACGTTCAAAAATTTTTCTTTGTGGGATAGTGGTAGTTTTGTTTTAATAATGCAATAGGATTTCGTGCAGTTTAAGTTAAGCTCTTCTGGAATGTAAAAGTTGGAACCGGAGAGTTCTGTTCTTAGTCCTGGCAGAGAACTCAAAAATTTCCTTTTTTACCCCACTCCTATTTTTGAGAATTTTTTTGTCAATGAAAATGAAAAAGGGATTTTTTATTTTTTATGGATCACAATTTCTATCAGAATTTTTATTTTTCTCGATTTCCAAAATCTATTTGGAAAGAAAAATAGAATTATCAATATATTCATCTAGATATCGTGATTTATAGATATTTATCTTGATCGATCCTGTAGTTCAAACATAGGATCTATATTCAAGATACACAATACAATAAATCTTTCTTATTCAAGATATATAATACAATAAATCTTCCTTAAAGAAAAAGAATACTCTTTTTCTTTTTAAAAAGTAAATCGATGGGGAAGATTATAATCCCCATCCCGCAAAAACCTATACCTATTAAAAAGAGAAAAAGAGAGAGAAAACTTTGTATCTTGAGTTTCATTTTTTTTTTTTTTATAGTAACTTTTCAGTAGACAGAAAAGTTTTTATTCTACATATCACAATATGAAATAAAATTTCATATTGATCGGTTCAAAATATTAAAATATTAGTTAATGAGGGTCATTCCTCTTACAAAATTCTATTAGCCAATTGATTAATTCATATCAATTCAGATTATTCCAAGACTTTATTATTTGTTTGTTTCACAAAAAAAACTTTTTGAATTCCCGGTAGAAATAGATTTTGCTAAAGAAAACGCTTTTACCGCTGCCCAATACCCTTTGATTTTCCAAATATTTTTACGAATACGCTTTTTTGATATAGAAGTACGTTTCTTCGGAACCGCCATTCAAAAATGAAGAGTTTACTCATTCTTATAGTTAAATGTGAAAGACATCTATTGTTCAAAATCGATCTTTTTTTTTTCATTATTATTACATACAATATCCTTACAGACAATATCCGAAGTAAATAAAAAATAATACTTTTTCTTATTTTCTTAGTTACTACTTTATATACTTCATATCTTCATTCGGATCTATATTGATGGATCTACTCCTATAGAAATCACATTGCTTGTCGTTAAGTTAATAAGAAAAGAAGGAGGTTCAAATTTGTATCTCCGGTGATTTTCGTCATGTTACATTTTTCATTTTAATAAAATAAATTGAAAATTTGAATTTAATAAAATAAAAAAAAAAAGAATTGAAAAGTTTCAGAATCCTTACCCGCGTTAAAAAACTCTACTGTAAAATCCTTTCTATTAATTCTAATTGATCAAACAAGAAAGTATACCTAATGAAAATTCAAATGAATCAGTAGTTAAGTGATACGTGACTTTAGAATAAAGAACATTTAAATAATCTATTTTTTCCTTGTTCTATAGATAGAAATTCTCGTAATAATGGAATGGTTGAAAATCTCATTTTTTGTATCTTCATAAATATTTTCAAATATTTTACTTAATACTTAAGAATTTAGTAGTAATTTTTCTCCAATAAATTAATCTTATCATTTAACCACTAATAACTTCTTGATTTTAATATTTTGAATATTTGTGAAAGAATAAATAATCACAATGATTAGAATTTTCAATTTTATTCGAGTTCTTTCATATCTTTATATAAATTTCATTTTTTTTTTCTTTTTGCTCTTTCCGAAAGGGATAAGAACTGGTGAATCGGAAACAAAACAACAATTAATAAAAATAAAAAAGTTTCATTTTTTTATGGAACATACATATCAATATGCATGGATCATACCCTTCATTCCACTTCCAGTTCCGATAGCAATAGGAGTGGGGCTTCTCCTTGTTCCGGCGGCAACAAAAAGTCTTCGTCGTATGTGGGCTTTTTTTAGCGTTTTATTACTAAGTATCATTATGATTTTTTCAGCCGATCTGTCTATTCAGCAAATAAACGGCAGTTTTCTCCATCAATATGTATGGTCTTGGACCATCAATAATGATTTTTCCTTAGAATTTGGCTACTTGATTGATCCACTTACTTCCATTATGTTAATATTAATAGCTACTGTTGGAATAATGGTTCTTATTTATAGTGACAATTATATGTCTCATGATCAAGGTTATTTGAGATTTTTTGCTTATATAAGTTTTTCCAATGCTTCCATGTTGGGATTAGTTACTAGTTCAAATTTGATACAAATTTATATTTTTTGGGAATTAGTTGGAATGTGCTCGTACCTATTAATAGGGTTTTGGTTCACACGACCAATTGCGGCAAGTGCTTGTCAAAAAGCCTTTGTAACTAATCGTGTAGGGGATTTTGGTTTATTATTAGGAATCTTAGGTTTTTATTTTATAACAGGTAGTTTCGAATTCCGGGATTTGTTCGAAATAACCAATAACTTGATTGATAATGATGAGGTCAATTCTTTCCTTCTTACTTTGTGTGCCTCCCTCTTATTCGTCGGCGCAGTTGCTAAATCGGCACAATTCCCCCTTCATGTATGGTTACCAGATGCCATGGAAGGGCCTACTCCTATTTCAGCTCTTATCCATGCTGCTACTATGGTAGCAGCAGGAATTTTTCTTGTAGCTCGACTTCTTCCTCTTTTTACAGCCATACCTTACGTAATGAATTTCGTTTCTTTGATAGGTATAATAACAATACTTTTAGGGGCTACTTTGGCTCTTGCTCAACGAGACATTAAGAGATGTTTAGCCTATTCTACAATGTCTCAATTGGGTTATACTATGTTAGCTTTAGGTATGGGGTCTTATCGAGCCGCTTTATTTCATTTGATCACTCATGCCTATTCGAAAGCATTATTATTTTTAGGATCCGGATCTATTATTCATTCAATGGAAACCATTATTGGGTATTCACCAAAGAAAAGTCAGAACATGGCTCTTATGGGCGGTTTAACAAAATATATGCCGATTACAAAAATTTCCTTTTTATTAGGTACACTTTCTCTTTGTGGTATTCCACCTCTTGCTTGTTTTTGGTCCAAAGACGAGATTCTTAATGATAGTTGGTTGTATTCACCGATTTTCGCGATAATAGCTTGTTTCACAGCGGGTTTAACTGCATTTTATATGTTTCGAATGTATTTACTTACTTTTGAAGGGCATTTAAATGCTCATTTTCAAAATTACAGTGGCAAAAAAAATAGCCTGTTTTCTTCAATATCTATATGGGGCAAAAATGGAGTGAAAGCGATAAAACAAAATTCGGTTTTATCAACAATGGCAATAAATAATAATAAAAGCGCTCCCCTTTTTTCAAAAAAAACGTATCCACTTGAATCGGACAATACTATGCTATTGCCGCTTCTTGTATTGGTCTTATTAACTTTGTTCGTCGGATCCGTAGGAATTCCTTTTGATTTTGATCAAAAAGGAATATATTTTGATATATTATCAAAATGGTTAACTCCGTCAATAAATCTTTTACACTCAAATTCGAACAATTCTGTGGATTGGTATGAATTTGTAACAAATGCTATTTTTTCAGTAAGTATAGCCTTTTGCGGACTCTTTATAGCGTCTCTTTTATATAGGCCTGTTTATTCATCTTTCCAGAATTTGGACTTAATTAATTCGTTTGTTAAAATGGGTCCTAAGAGAATTTTTTGGGACAAAATAATAAATGTGATATATAATTGGTCATATAATCGTGGTTACGTCGACTTTTTTTATGCAACAACCTTTACTAGGGGTATAAGAGGGGTAGCTGAACTAATTTCTTTTTTTGATAGACAAGTAATTGATGGAATTACGAATGGAGTTGGTATTACAAGTTTCTTTGTAGGAGAGGGAATTAAATATGTAGGGGGCGGGAGAATTTCTTCGTATCTATTTTTTTATTTATTTTATGTCTTGATTTTTTTCTTAATTTACTACTTAAATATATTAAATTGAAAATTTAGTTTTATTTATTTATTTAATTTAATATTTTTTAATTTAATATTTAATATATTAATTATATTTATAATTTATAAATTTTTTTTTTTTAATTATTAATTATTATAAATTATTATATTATTAATTATTATAAATTATTATATTATTGTTTTGTTTCTGAATAGGTCTGTCACTTTTTTTTTTTCTTTGATTTCTATTTCTAACTTCGAATTTTCTTGATTCCCATCAAGATAAGAATTTTCAGAAACTGGGCTATTTTT